CTAAAGGGTCTTTATGTCGAAACCTTCACGAACAATCGTCGTTTTTTGATGGTTTTTCCGCTTCTCACAGCTGCTCTTTCTACACCCCCGGATATCTGGTGCCAAATTGTCGCCCGTTTCCTTATTTCTTCGATAATAGAGTTGGCTATATTTGTGGCATCTATTGTACAAGTTCGTGAAGAAGGCTGGACGAGTGGAATGAGGGAAAGCGGCTCCATCGACAAAAAAGAAGAGTAGCCCAACCCGCAAAATGACTAGTTGAAGAATTTATAATTGAATAAAATAAAGATAGATAGTTTACTTGCACTTATGCTTGAGTAAGGCTCCGAAGGAGAAGTAGGATTCTAGACGGACAGGAAAAGGAAAAAGTATGAGGGATGAGTCAAACTGCTCTAAAGTTCTGAAAGAAAAGGTCCCAGTTCTCCTTTTTTTAGTAGATGGCTCGCCCGGTTGACTGCAATAGCAGCTGTTGCCGAAAGTGCTTATGCTTAGGTCACTTAGCGGTAAAAATAGGAATGATTCCGTGGATCAAGGACTTTTTCCGTGGCCGTAATTGGGTTTTTGACACAGTTATAGTTGTTGCCAGAAGGTGCTATGCTATTACTAAAGAGGGGCACCGGAGGTAAGACTGACCCCCGGAGCTCTTGCCCGAACATGTACTTCACTGAACAAACTTTTCGAAGTCGGCTACGATAACCTGCGATTCTTGGAAACTCCCTAGGTCTGCATCCAGCCGTGCCAAGGCTATAGTATGAAAGTAAGTACCATCTCGTCATGACGGAGCCACGGGCGGTCGACCGAATTGGTTGTTTGCTCAAAGTTTATTACGTTACGTGTTCGGTTTGGGGATTGCCCCTGGAAGCAAGGGGCGGTGGGGGCTTTAAGCTCGGTGTTTCTTCAGGCATTCTACTTAATTACTTACTACCGATGCCAGTAGAGATTCCGATTACATTGCCCAACCTAAAACACCCATCGAAGAAGTAGAAGTCGTGGAAAAGGCGCCAAAGACGGGGCTAAAAGAGTTGTAGAGGAAGCATAGCTCAAAATCTACTATTATATAAGAAGGGAGGGCGGTCCATAGGAAGTTCTGAAAGAAAAGAATTGGTCTTCGCCTTAGGAACTATCAAGAATTGAAAACCAAAATACCTTTTCTTCTAATTCTTCTTGTTCGGAGGGACCCTTCGGAGACTAGAACCGCTCTGTCTTCTCCATTACCGGCAGGCCCAGACCTAGTTGCCGCAGATCCAAAAGATTCTCTTGGGCCAAAAATGGCGGGTTATTACATTGAGGCGCCCTTTCTTTTACAACCCTTTCCTTTTTAATCATTAATAAGATTCTCCATCCTAAAAATGCAAAAAAGAGTCCCCACCTTTTGTGCCTTTTCTCTACCAGTTGAGCCACGGCGTCCATCTTATTTTATTACAGATTTACCCATGAATACTGAAAAGTAAGTCTAAAAACCTTTCTTTCAGAAACTACTCAAGCAGAGAGACTGGAAAAGCCACCCGTACTACACCCCGCACATTAGGTTCCCTTCTCTTCTTAGTAATGCGGAAAATTCTCAAACCCTATGAATGCGGCGACTTTGCAAAATCTATCCATATCTCGAATACCCTTATATCTGTATCGAGAAAGCTATGAAGATAGAGCGGCCAACAAAAAAGCTTCGTTAAATCACCGCAGGCGAAAGGAAGGCGTAGGCCCTTATACATGTAATAACAGAATCTGGTTACTATAGCGGAGGTGCCATAGGCGGAACTCTGGTCTGGTATCCGAGCAGCCATTTGAAGATGTAGATAACATGCCGGGGGGAAGGCGTTCCATCAGGGGAGAACTAGACCAATTCATGGGTAGATAGACTGTTGGAGAATGCTATTGTCAGAGAGTGGAGGTGAAATAGCACAATTCCTAGAGCATGGCTACCCATATTTGACTTCTAAGTAATAGCATGTCGGGGAGAATACGACTCCCATAAAAAAGAGGGGGGAATATACTAATTTGTAGAGTGAGTAACTAACTCTTGCTTATTCGGATGCGTGTGTCCCCAAATAAAGCCTTACTAAGATCATCATATAGGCTTGGTTGGAGAATAGTAGCACCTGTCAGAAAGAGGGGAAATCGTGAGACCTAGAATTCCAAGACAAGTTCTCAAAATAGATCTAATTCCACCGAGCTGTTGTAATGATAAGATCTCTTCGCAATTCACCGAGAGCCCCCCGATTGCCCTCTAAAACTCATTCATGGCATGGGACGCCCTCTCAAGCTGACCCAAATCTCGCTTTTACTTACTACTCATGTGTCCCGGTCAGAGAACGGACCGCTTTTGCTTATAAAGATGAATCAAGCGAGAATGCGCTCCAGTATAAAACAGGTGGTGAAAAGGATCAATTCAGAGAATGAATAAGCCCTTTCTTATAAAGATGGGGATAGCACACAGGAAAATGCGATTGTAACCAAATGCGGAGGTGAACCATATGAATTCATGGAATGAATAACCTGCCTTTGCTTAGGGGGATAGCATGTCGCAAAATGGAATGCGCAAAAGAGTGAAAGCACGGTTCTGAAAGAACGGCGGCCGCTAAGGTTACGAAGTCAAATGTGTTGAAATCATCCATGGAGGTGTCACGAAGTGCACCCGATCTCCAATAGCTCATGGAATGGAATAGTTTGGGGTGCATCGATTCGCGAATTCCAGTACCAATCTCAGCTATTGGGGAAACCTGACTTCTTTTTGAATATAAGGGTAAATGCCTACCGAACAGATTGATCGCAGATATCGCATTGTGCTCAGTAAAAGCGGCTATTCCACCTACGTGGAAAGCCTTACTTTCCTTTTTTTTACTAAGAAGACGGGGTTAAATTTGGAAAAGTTACGTCTCACCTAGGGGTGATTTCTTACTTTCTCATTTTCGCTCTACTCCTTCGGAGCCTCCACTTTTGAAATAATTTTATTTCGCCTAGCGGTCAAATCGGTCTTTTTTGAACTCGTAATGACCTGACCGATCTTCCATAATCGCAGCTGGTCTTCGCTCCCGGGATCGGTCCGATTGAAAGAAATCCATTCCCGCCTACCGGAGATTTCTCATTCCACCTATCCAGACAAGCTCCCTACGGCCGATGCCGCCGAGTTCCCTTTGAAGGATCGACTCATGGCACTGAAATTCCACTGCAATCTCAACAAATAGGATTGCAGCAGAACGCTTGATAGCGACTCTCTATGGGTCCATGGTACGTAGGTCGCAAAGCGTAAAAAAGCCATTGCTTTATTTACAATGAAATAGACGGCTTTATTATGAACGCCCGCTTTCTCGCAGCCTTAATCCCAGAGGTGAAATCGGATCTACCTTATTTGATTTCATAGAAAAGAATTTGTGCTACGAAGAGCCGGGAAAAAGCGTTTTGTGCAATTCAATTTGATCTCGAGGTGAATCGTGAGACTGAAGCGGTACAGGAGAATTTCATTGAAATAGTGGCCTCCGCCTTCTTCTCCCAGAAAACGGATGCTTTTGGGACTTTGCGATCATCCCACTCAACAAAGAGACTAGCGATACTGATGGCAAAGCGGGGAGAAGGACCCATGTGTGGAAAGACGCCTCCCGGGGATCTGTGTATGACAGGGCGTTAGCTTCAAACGAGCCACTCGGCATACAGGTAGTCTCGCTGCAAATGTATTCATAGGTATTTCTTTCTCCCGTGAGTCCCGGTAAGATCCGCTCCCCGATTTTGATTCTACCAGAGGAGCAGTTCCTTATTGTTTTTGTCCAGATCCGTTCCTACAGCTGTGCAGCAAGCCAGAAAGAAATCGTTGTTTGTAATGGATCATAGTCCGCATGTTGGCTCATTGCTTGCATGATCTTTCTTTTATCTTGTTTTCTTTCATTTCCCTCTGGACTACTTGACACACATGCGCTGAGTTACTTATGAAAAAGCCGTCTACTCATTTCATTGTTAGCGAGTAGGTGGCAGCTAAATAGAGCCTCGTGTCTCCATCGGGGTACCCCATCTGACCGATATATGAGGCCCGCGGACTCACGTTTTACCCTTGATAGTTATGGGTAACCTAGATCTGATTGAACGTAGGGATCTAAATAATGGACGTACAATACATTCTAAGTTGATCCAGGAAATGTAAAAGACTTGATAAATTGGGCCATACTTCTCGTTACGGACTGCCCCCGCTGTCTCCCGGTGAACTACTAATAGGCGAAAGAGTTATCAAACAATGAAAGAAAGGGACAGTTAAAAGATACTTTTTGAGCTCATTATCAGTCACTTAAACAACTTCAAGAACATCTGCGCAACTTATTCACACAATATCCCCTGCACGCTCTCAGAGGAGAACCCAATTCCCCAGGTGTGGCGTGCGGTTTATGGAGGGGGAGGAGACAAGAACGAGAACATACTTTCATTTTTTGAAATGTCTTAGCTGCTGCTCGATCGTGTATAACGTCCCAACATTCATTACTAAGTATCCGTTCATGTACGAGGCGGAACAGGTAATAACCTGCCACTTATAGAGTGACCGCTTTATTTATCTTTCTAGACGAACCAACAACGGGCCGGTAAGGTTTTGCGCTTCTTCTGTATTGGGACGCCACTCGTAAAAGGACGTCAATGCAATTTCCCGCACAATTCTACATAAGATGTAACGTCAATTACTATCTTTTTGTATGGACAGACAGTGAGCTGACGACAGTTTATCCGCGATTAAGTTCATACGAGAATCTTTCATTTCTCCTCTCACCGTCAACGATCGTATGAAACAATAGATGCTTCATAATAAAGTCACTCAATTAGTAGTCTGGAATCCCTCCGATGCGGTCAGATAGGAAACTCGTATTGTCTCATAGCATTCGCGCAGGTCTCCGTAGTGAAGCATAGGAGGAAAGACGGATTCCGATAAGGCCAGAACTGATCCCGTATCTGTTACAAAATCTCCAAATCAGAATACAAAAAGAGGGTCCCATCTCAACCGCCGGCCCTTTCTCGCGTAAAAGCCATTTTCATCCCACTGGCACCAACTAATACCGTACACGCAAAGAAAGAAAACATGTGCTTACCTACCACATTTCATCAAACCTATAAATCCTTGGAATTCTCATATAGCGTCGTATACCTCCGCGCAAACACTACTGCCAGCCAATACAAATATCTTGTTAGAACGAGCCAGAAATGACCAACTTTCGCGAGCATTCTTTGTTGCCTCTTTTCGGTTTCCTTTTACGAAAGTAGATTGATCCGATTGACAGAAGGAAATAGGGACGCCCGAGGCATGCGCTAAAGGCGGATTAGAAAGACAACGTACTAGTCTTAGCGTGATAAGCATATTTTATAACCTCTTGTAACCCGCTTGGCCACATATTCTACTAAGTAAAGAAGAAGGCAAACTAGTTGGGAAAGGCCTGGAAGTTGCGATATGCCAAGCACCTATTCCTAGAATCTCTTTTTTGAGCGAATGACTCTATTTGCCAGTCGTACGGAAAGCTCAAACAAATCTTAAGGTTCGATCTCGGTTAGTTTGATTTCTCGCATTCATCATCCAGAGGGGTGTCAGATAACATAGTAGCCCCCACTGTCTCCTCTCCCTTAAGAGGCTGGACAGGGATCCCCGGGTTGAAGAAACTTTTTGACTTATGCTGGATCACGAAGACGGGCCATTCTCCGTCTTCTTCTTTCTAGAAGGGGGATCCGATCAATGACATCGCAACCAGGTTGGTCTCATAGTTGTGCCTTCGGGCGGGACATGTTGGTCACGGTTTAATGCGAAGTATGGATCATCTAGTGGTTCGCTCGCTCCGCTAGACAGAAGAACGGAATCGTAGCCTTCAAGCTGACGTCTGAATATCTCATTCATAATCCGACGAGTTAAATGAGAAAGGGGCGGTTTCATAGCTCTAGCTTGCTGCGTCAACTGGCCCTTGGTCATCCTTTATGTGAGGTAGCTTGTCTCCTCCAGCTTGTCTGGTTAATGGGGCTCTCTATTCAAAGATTCAAGAAGTCACTCCGCTTTCTGGGATGGAGAAGTTTCCCTTTCTTTGATTCATTCGCCCTACGTGATCATCTACTTTCTTCCTTGTAGTAATGTATCAATCCTTCTATATGATGGCATTCTGTAATTCCATTCTTCCTTTCTTTGACCTGCGCCGATCCACACGGAGAATTGAACATACTTTCTGAGCTGCGTACGTCTTCTGTCTTTTCCTTGCGGGGTAAGTCTTTTTTATAACAATAAATAAAGGGAAGTGCGCCGGGAAAGCAACCGGGGATGCTGGTTCAATTCCAGCTTGTGAATCAAAGAAAACAAAAAGGGGAGGCGCACCGACCGGAAGTGAGGAGCTAGAAAGCATCGATTTCCAGGTCTATCTATTAGACGATATTTTACCGATGTGAGTGCCGAGTTGTTTCGAGTATCAGAATCCGATTCTCGCTCAGCTCCAGCTTCACAGGTTGGATATGTAGGAAAATTTTCCGGGGGAAAACATTGATGGATTGAGTCGGTCAACTGTAATGTAAAGAACATAAAGGAGAGACTTTCCAGCCCATGTGTGTAGCATCTGAGTTTTCCAGCACTATAACTGAACTAGTACCTTACTAACCATAAAATCAATGACTAAAACTATCCAGTATTGACGGCTTCTTCCCCGTCCAGAGTTTCACTTCACTAACTTGAAAGAGACTACTCCTCTGGAAGGAACGACTCTATATAAAGAGACGCGCTACGACGCTGGATACTCATAAAAGTAAATTGATCCCGCGGGGACGGAAATCAAAATCGGGCAGGAGTCGCTCAATCAAAGACAGTTCAATTCGATCTTAGCCGATCTAAGGTTTACCCTCTCTCCGGCCCCGTTTTGGTGCACTATTGGGGAGCTCACTGGGCCCGCCGCTTTCTCAATCGAAAATGGAAACTGTCAAGATTAGCGTACTGAACGATTTCTATTTTTTTCTATGTGGATTGATTTTCGTTGATCGGGTGCGAACCCGAAGTCAATTCATTCTCTTTGGCTGAAGTCAATCTTCATCAAGACAGCTGACCGAGTCGAAACCTACTGCTCAAGTCTGACGAATGCCGTTCATGAGCTGGTAAAGTCGAGATCAATCAACTGGGATCGGATCCCTGGTGAAAAAGAAAAGAGTAGCTTTCCCCATCTCTATTTGAGACAGATAGAGTTTTCACACAAACGCCTTGACTCGCCTATCCGAATCCTCTACTTTCCTTGTTCGTTCACCTGCCCGGTCTGGTTCATCTTACCCGCTGGCTTGGACGAGTACAGTTCACTGATTTGAATCACTTAAACTAAAGCTCCGATATCCGTAGTACTTCAACCTTCTTTTCTTACTCGTCACAGTCAAGATCCCGCGCATCAAATGATTACTGACTTGAACTAGCACTTGCTGCTATTAACTCAGCAGACGATCAGGCGAGATGCTAATTGGAGAAGAACTAACCGGACCTGCCTTCCCGGAAAGCACGAGCATACAGATTCGTAGTGTTCGTTCGGAGATTCCACTATACCCTTTTCATTCGGGAAAGCAACTCTAGCCTATATTCTTTGTCTTGAATCACAGAGCTCGGACAACAACTATCACAACTGGAAATACGAGAACTACTTACTAGCTATCTGACAGTTTTGAAGATATGCGAAAGAGGGAGAATGCGCTACATCGGATATTGATGAAACAGCTGTAGTGAAAGGCTAGTTAGGTACCGCAGGTAGAGCATCTTTCAACATTTCGGAGAACCACTTTATATTGGCACCTTGGCCAGGTAGATCCGTCCCACTCTCCGGAACCTCACCTCTGCTTTTTTGGAGTACGGGATGACTCGGATGGGCAGATAGAACAGAACCTGTCAGTTATGCCTTTAGGGGACGCTACGGTGCCTTAGCTGGTTCCCGATCCTCCTTCAAAAGTGGTGATGTAGGCGGATTGGTAGGGCTTAACATTATTCGTGTTTGGAGTAGGTGAACTGGGAAAAGAAAGGAAGGGTGATGCTTGTTAAACAAAGCAGCGTGTGCGGCCGCCACGTATAGCTGTAGCATCGGTTATTGCTCTGGTTACGAATGACCCAATCTATCTATGGCAACCACCCCTACTTTTAGTAGATGGAGATGCGCACCTAGGAAAGACGGATGAAAGAGAACCTCCCCTGAGAGATTGGCATTGGCCTGTGGGTCCGCTGCGGTAGAAGGCCTTAGCTGGCGATCCGGGGTAAAGTCCGAGGTTCCCAGAATATGGATATTGAAGGGGGGATGGTAAGACCTTACCGAGTGTGCATCATATCAAGGTGATGGGCCAGGCAGCAATGCAGGAAGAGACCAGTAGGTTTGGTTTGGAAAGCCTGTCGATCCATCCTGATTAATTTACGCTATTTCTGACTAGAGAGAGGACTTAGATCGGAGAGGAGCAGCTCTTTTCTTTTTAACAGAAAGCAGTGATGAATGGGACGGAGCTGCTACACTTCAGCTGGAGCTTATGTATTGGAGCAGAGGTGGCAGTTCAGACAGCAGCTGGAGCAGGACCAGCAACTAGGGGTTGTTCACAGAGCAGCCGTCTTTCCCTCTCAAGCGGAGAAGACTGGTTACATGTCCGATCCGCTAGGGATGGTTCTTCTCGACAGATTAAGCTACTTACTAGAGTTAGGGTATTGAACAAACGGGTGGCAACTTGCCCGATAAGAAAAGTCGCCCGAGTGAAAGAGTTCTTGTTTTAGTAGCTCAGGAGTTGCTTGTTCCTTTCGGCACTAAGCTTACTCTCTTCCAGCTTCTATGGGCTCTTCGAAATAAAATTACCTTGACTACACCCTTCTCGGCTTTGTTACCCAGACACTCATCCTGAGCAATCTCTTCCTGTTCTGAAGTGTCCAGATCTGGCATCTTTGCCTCTTATTGTTCAGGGTCCTCTAGAACCGCAAAACGGTTCGGGCTGACTATGACTAGGTCATTCCACTAGCACAACTAGTGTCCAGCTCCCCCATTGTCACTACTGGCTCGACATTTTTGCAAACACCGACCCTTACTCAATAGGGCAATGAAAAGAGGAGAACGATTGCCATCAGTACGTGAAAAAGTCCCACAAGTGTCAGATTCATGCAAACTTTATTCATGTGCCTCAGGCGTTACTTCACAATCTTACCTCTCCATGGCCATTTTGCACATGGGGAATTGACATCATCGGAAAGGTGACACCCAAAGCATCAAATGGACACGAATACATCTTAGTGGCACAATTGATTACTTTACCAGGAGCGGCATCTTATCAAAGACTGAAATAGGCCAAGATCATTAAAGAAAACATAATCTGCAGATATGGAGTACCGCACGAGCTAATTTCAGATCTGGGATCTCACCTCAAAAAATAAGTTGAGCAGCCGGTATCAGATACAACAGCACAAACCCTCGCCGTACAGGCCTCAGACCAATAGAACAGTGGAGGCATAAAAACATAGGTCAGATCCTGCGGAAGATGACAGACACATATCGAGATTGGCCCGAAAAGTTGCCACTGGCCCTGTGGGGGGTATCGGATCTCCATTCGGACTTCCACCGGCGCTACTCGGATGGAAGCAGTGCTACCTCCCTGGGCAAGGGAAGCCGAAGAAAAAAGGGGGTGAAATAAACAAAATGACTAGACCGAGTGGGTGCCTTTAGGTGATAGTAATCAGACGAACTTTACTATGTCTCTTCCAATGCCTCCTCCATAAAATGCTTGGTGCGTGAAATCAATAGAATCACTTATCGTCAGGTGCCTTATTTAGTGGTCAAAGGCTGTTTAGTCATTACCAACGTTCAGAGAAGGTGGTTAAAAATAAAGAAGATTCATTCTTGCAACAACGCGATTCGAGCTCTCTTCTCTATTTGCGAGCACTTCTCGGTCTGGTGGAGATCCTTCCACCGGTATCGATGCCCTAAGCGAGGGATTAAGTCGGTTACTAGTAGTTCTATGACCACTTGTTCTTGCAGGAAACATATTTTTCTGTCTCTGATGTGTACACCGGGGT